GGTAAGCAAGAAGATTGTTTACGGAGAAACAACAAGAAAAATTCATATTCTGATACATAAGAGTTATATAGGAATTGAAATAGTCTTTTATTTTCTTTTTTCAAAAGAAAAATAGATTTCATTGAAGTAATAAGACTATTCCAATTCGAATAATAGTTAAGAAAGAATCGCAATAAATGCAAAGATGGAACATCTTGGATCCGGTATTCAAGGAATTGAACTAATATTTCCAAATGGATAGGGTAGGGTATTTCTAGATGTGATATAGAATGTAAATGCAAAAATTTGTCTTCTAAAAAGGGAAATATTGAATGAATAGATTGTAAATTTTGAAACTTTGGTATTTCTTTTTCTTGCGGATAAGAAAGTTCTCCTAGCGAGAATGGGATTTCTACAACGATCGCAAACCCTTCAGATAGAATCTGAGAATAAAACTCAGAATAAAAAAGATGACTGCGATCCAACAATAGATCTTGGTTAGGATGATTGGCCGAATTAATCCAAAAATTCTGCTGATACATTCGAATAATTAAACGTTTTACAAGTAGTGAACTAAATTTCTTGTTATTACAACCAAAAATTTCCACAGGTTTGCAACCATTTAATCCATAATCATGGGCAAATGCATAAATATATTCCTGAAAGAGAAGTGGAAAGGCAAAGTTTTGTTGACGAGATTTCTGTTTTTCTGAATACCCTTCAAATTTTTCCATTTGTATTTTTACTTGAATCAGAGAAAAAAATTTCTCTATTTAGCAAATGATGATACATAGTGCAATATGGTCAGAACAGGGTGTTGCATTTTTTAATACAAACTCTGGAAAGAAAAGAAAGGAAGTCTAACCCATAGGGTTTTTCTGTTCCCTTTCTATCGAATTAGTTTATGTTTGTTCTAAATAAACAAAAAAAAAAAGAACAAATATTTTATTTTTGCACGCCAATTGCTCTTTTGACTTTGGAATACAGTCTCTTTATCAATATACTGTTTCTTTTACACATTCAATTCATAACATCCCTTCCAATTCAAAATTCAAGAATAATTAGGATTTCTAAAAAAAAGTAAGGGGGGCCACTCATAGGAAAACCCAACCTTTCCCCGCATCAGGCACTAATCCATTTTTAACATCTAATTAGATCGGGGAATCATTCCAATTAAGAACTTAAGCTCGTTGCTTTAAATTTTACCAGAATTAGAGCCAAGCTCTATCCATTTATTCACTAGACCCAGAAAATCAGAATTTATTAAAAAAAAAAAGAAATTGATTTTCTTACGACATGCTATTTTTTCCATTCATTACCTTTGAGGATCAGTCGTGGTCTTCTAGACTCTACCAAGAGTCTGGACGAATTTGTTACTTCATCCAAATGTGTAAAAGATCATAGTCGCACTTAAAAGCCGAGTACTCTACCATTGAGTTAGCAACCCAGATAAAAAAGGATCTTAGATACGATCGAAATCCAAAAATCGATGGAATTACACCGGACGCCCCTGTCAAAACGTTGAATTAGCAAGACATCAAAAGAAAAAAAATTATAACCCATTAAAAACACTCAAATACCAAAATAAATAATAAATGGATCCCGTTAAATTTAACTAAGGTTAAAAAAGGAGCAGCACCAATCACAATTTTTATTAAAAAAAAAAATTAAGTCTTGTATAAGAGTACATGCAAAGGGGGTAACCCCATCATTTGGGCGAAGTGTAGAGAGAAATACCCGATATGGAGTGACGGTAAAGAGACCTATCTATCTACAAATTCTATTTGTTCAATAGACCTTTGTCAATGGAAATACACTGGTAAGAAAACCAATTAGATACAAAAAAGAAATAAAAAAAGGACTTTTGTTGGATTGGCACAACATAAATGCAGCAAAAAAAGGACTAAAAAAGGAGCAAATTGTGTCTAAATAATTAAGGGGTAGTAGTGACCCTCTCCTACTTTTTTATTTATTTAGTTCTTCATTTAGTTCTTCAATTAACTCAAATCAAAGTTTTTTCTTTATCTTTAAAGAATTCCGCCTTCCTTAAAATATCATAAACAGTTCTTGTAGGCTGAGCACCCTTTTCAAGGAAATAGAGAATAGCTGGAACATTTAAACAAGTTTGATTTTTTATTGGATCATAAAAACCCACTTTTCGAAGATCTCTTCCTTCTCTTCGAGATCGAACATCAATTGCAACGATTCGATAGACAGCTTATTGGGATAGATGTAGATAAACAATGCCCCCCCCCTAGAAACGTATAGGAGGTTTTCTCCTCATACGGCTCGAGAAAATGATTTGAATTTCTGTCTATAATACAAGCAAATAGAAATTAGACTACGACTTGCACTAATTTCCTTAAAGAAAAGAAAAAACAAATTTCATTTATACTCATGACTCAAGTTGGCTAATTTTGACTGACAGACTTCAAAAGCAAAATCCTTCTAATTTTTTGAGTCGTCTCTAAACTCTTTTCTTTATCTCATCTCGAACAAATTTACTTTTATTTTGATCTAATTCTATTGTCGAGACGGTTGAAAATCGTGTTTACTTGTTCCGGAATCCTTTATCTTTAATTTGTGAAATCCTTGGGTTTAGACATTACTTCGGGAATTCTTATTCTTTTTTCTTTCAAAAGAGTAGCAACACACTCTTTCTTTTTTTATTATTTCCTTCGATAAAACATTTTCCTCTTCTATAGAAATAGAATATGAACGATCGATTCTGATAGACTTTTAATCAAAAAAGTCTTCCATTCCAATCTTTCAAAATTGGACTTTTTTCTTATTTTAACCTTTCGATTTCTATATTAAGGATAGACTTACAAAGTTGGCCTAATTTATTTGTTTTTACTAACCCTAGATTCTTTCCCTTGATAAAAAAATTATGTCTTCTCGAGCTCCATCGTGTACTATTTACTTACAAAGAACCCAGCGGAAATTCCGTTCGGAATGAATAGAACAGACTATGTCGAGCCAAGAGCATTTTCATTACTATGGAAAATGATGGATAGCAAAATCCACAATTGATCATGTCCTTCAAGTCGCACGTTGCTTTCTACCACATCGTTTTAAACGAAGTTTTACCATAACATTCCTCTAATTTCATTGCAAAGCGGTATTGAGAATTGATCCAATATAGATGGAATCATGAATAGTCATTGGTTTTGTATACTAATTCAAACTTGCTATCTATGGAAAAATATGGAAAAAAAAAATAAGTATTTATCAGGAAAGACTCTGCAAAGATCCAATTTAGTTAAGCCCATATTCTATCATATGAATGAAACATAGTTTGAAAAAGAGGAATAAAATAGTTTGCTTAAGACTTTTTTATTATTGAATTTCCATCCTCAACCGAGAACTGAAGATGATCAATCCTGAAATGCGAAAAAGCCACTCTATCTCCAACAAATAAGCTATGCTAATGAAAAGATTGGCAGTTTTTTGGTAGTTCTAAAATTCTCATATTTCTTTGACTGGAGTAACAAAAGAAAGAAAAAAGTAAGTAAAAAAAAAGAAAAGTATTGTTTTATTATTTTTACTTTAGTTTGGGGAAAAGAAAGAGGGGGTACTTCTTTTCTTTCCCATTGGGTGTCAAATATATCCTATAGGAATTCCCACTTTAGGGATACGGAGCATAAGGTTTATCTAAAAAGTTCAAATTGCAAAACACATATTCAAAACACATATTGAGTAAGAGTAATGAGTAGCAGGAGCGTGTTCTAAATGTGCCTGATAGACCCAAATTTTTCATGAAAATAAAGATATTCAATTTGACTGGACTTGACACTTTATTTTGTTTTCTGAGAAAGAAAATAAATGCTTCAAAATGCATCTAATTTAAGAGTTGATAAGCGATAATTATTCTCTTTAATAAAAATAAACTTTTGTGTCGTGCAGGGCACAATATGAGTCTATCTTTCGTTTCATCAGAAACGAATCTGGGACGGAAGGATTCGAACCTCCGAGTAACGGGACCAAAACCCGCTGCCTTACCACTTGGCCACGCCCCATTTCATTTTATGCGACACTAATAAACAGTATTATTTTTATATATTATTCGTCAATCCCACTTCAATTACCTAAAAAATGAGGGATATTTTCTTGCTAGGATTCTAGACATGCGGATAATATAGAATCAAAAAAATGCATTGATCATTACATAGAATTCTATTAAGATATTATATGAAAGTGGAATTTCTTCCATTCTCGTTTGAGAATGCGAATACAAGGAGGTATTTTGTGTTTGGGAAAGTCCGAAGAAAAAAGAATTTTGAATCACCTTTTCTTTTCCTTTTTCCCTTAGAAAAATAACTCAATCAAAATCTAATTATCTACTCTACAAGAACGAAATGCTTGTTATGCCTAATATACTTAGTTTAACCTATATCTGTTTTAATTCTATTCTTTATCCGACTAGTTTTTTCTTCGCCAAATTACCCGAAGCTTATGCCATTTTCAACCCAATCGTGGATTTTATGCCTGTCATACCTCTACTCTTTTTTCTATTAGCGTTTGTTTGGCAAGCTGCTGTAAGTTTTCGATGAAACCTTTACTATTCTGTCTGCCAAATTGAATAATGTATTAATTCCAAAAAAATTTCAAAATGGATAAGAACCAAAAAGTCTTATATTATGAATCTTCGATTCTCAAATTCAAATTCTTCCCCATTGAATGTATAGCTGCAGCAAAAAATTTGGATCAGCCTTTCTACCCCCTGCACCTACGTTGAGCAGGTACCTTTAGGTACCCAAACAATACCTAAACTAAATTTTGATACTGATAAGACTGCTTATTATAAAGAAATTCTTGCAATTTTTTTCTTATTTATTTTTGCATTTTTAGGTGTCAAAATAAAAAACCTCCTAGTGGATCCGTGTGGTAAGGAAAAACAGGTAATCTATTTCTTAAAAAAAATCTTGGAGATTATGTAATGCTTACTCTCAAACTTTTTGTTTATACAGTAGTGATATTCTTTGTTTCCCTATTTATCTTTGGATTCTTATCTAATGACCCAGGACGTAATCCTGGGCGTGAGGAGTAAAAATCCCACATTTTTGGGGATTTTTTCTTACAAATCGGATTTATTTCGTACATTTATCTATGAGAAAATACGGGGGTCAGAATTCCTTACAATTCGAAAGTCCCAAATGATCCGAGGGGACGGAAAGAGAGGGATTCGAACCCTCGGTACAAAAAAATTGTACAACGGATTAGCAATCCGCCGCTTTAGTCCACTCAGCCATCTCTCCCCGTTCCAAATCGAAAGGTTTTCGTGATATGACAGAAGCAAGAAATAACGATTGCACAAAATCCTTCTTTTTTTTTTTCATTTCAAAAGTGCATAAAAATTATATTGCCAATTCCATTTTTGTTATATTCTTTTTTCTTAATGTTAATAAAAAAAAGAAGAAAATTCTTTTTTTATTTCTCAAATTCGATATAGGCTGAGAGAGAGAATCAGATATATTTTATCTTCCGCGGGCATTTTCATATAGGGCTTATTAGAATAAAACAAGTAGGTTATAATTTTTTTTGTTCGATTATTTAGCAACAAAACAAAAAAGGGTTCTTATCAAACCCACCATAAAACATAAAATTGGAAAAAAAGATAAAGTAAGTAGACCTGACTCCTTGAATGATGCCTCTATCTGCTATTCTGATATATAAGTTAGATGTGGATGAAATTGTTGTATAAACAGATTTTTATATTTTCTTAGACTTAGATCGCACAAGGCAAGAATTTTTCACTATAATTAGGATTTCCTATTCTTGTTACTAGACGTTCTATAGGAATAAGAAGAAATCACAACTCTTTTCCGTTACACATAAAAATGGGTTTCGAAAGTCAATTTTTCTTTATCTTTCTTTTATTTTTCAGAATCCTATTTTTGTTCTTCCACCCATCCAATAGAGAACGAAGTAGGAAAGAGGTTTTTCCTTTAATATAAATATAATAGGCTTTTCTTTTCATGGAATAATGCTGAATTCAAATGTTTATTCCTTTTGTTTATTCCTTTTATAGTATAATAAAAAGTATAATAAAAATGAATAGTATAATAAAAATGAATCGAATGAAATTCATGGATTTACCAAAACCTCGATTGTAACCCCATAGATAAAAACACAAAATTTCTATCTTCGAGACCATTGAAAAAAGGCATTGAACGAGAAAGAAATCGTCCATGGATAATCAAACTATCATATGCCTTGGAAGTAATATGAGGTGCTCGGAAATGGTTGAAGTAATTGAATAGGAGGATCACTATGACTATAGCCCTTGGTAGAGTTACTAAAGAAGAAAATGATTTATTTGATATTATGGACGACTGGTTACGAAGGGACCGTTTCGTTTTTGTAGGATGGTCCGGCCTATTGCTCTTTCCTTGTGCTTATTTCGCTTTAGGGGGTTGGTTTACAGGGACCACTTTTGTAACTTCTTGGTATACCCATGGATTAGCAAGTTCCTATTTAGAAGGTTGCAATTTCTTAACCGCGGCGGTTTCCACTCCTGCCAATAGTTTAGCACACTCTTTGTTGCTACTATGGGGCCCGGAAGCACAAGGGGATTTTACTCGTTGGTGTCAATTAGGTGGTCTGTGGACTTTTGTCGCTCTCCATGGGGCTTTTGCACTAATAGGTTTTATGTTACGTCAATTTGAACTTGCTCGGTCTGTTCAATTGCGGCCTTATAATGCAATTTCATTCTCTGGTCCAATCGCTGTTTTTGTTTCCGTATTCCTTATTTATCCACTCGGACAATCCGGTTGGTTCTTTGCGCCGAGTTTTGGCGTAGCAGCTATATTTCGATTCATCCTTTTCTTCCAAGGATTTCATAATTGGACGTTGAACCCATTTCATATGATGGGAGTTGCCGGAGTATTAGGCGCGGCTCTACTATGCGCTATTCATGGGGCTACCGTAGAAAACACTCTATTCGAAGATGGTGATGGTGCAAATACCTTCCGAGCTTTTAACCCAACTCAAGCGGAAGAAACTTATTCAATGGTCACTGCTAACCGCTTTTGGTCTCAAATCTTTGGTGTTGCTTTTTCCAATAAACGTTGGTTACATTTCTTTATGCTATTTGTACCCGTCACCGGTTTATGGATGAGTGCTATTGGAGTAGTTGGCCTGGCTTTGAACCTACGTGCCTATGACTTTGTTTCCCAGGAAATCCGTGCAGCGGAAGATCCTGAATTTGAGACTTTCTACACCAAAAATATTCTTTTAAACGAGGGTATTCGTGCGTGGATGGCAGCTCAGGATCAGCCTCATGAAAATCTTATATTCCCTGAGGAGGTTCTACCACGTGGAAACGCTCTTTAATGGAACTTTTGTTTTAGCTGGTCGTGACCAAGAAACCACCGGCTTTGCTTGGTGGGCTGGGAATGCCAGACTTATCAATTTGTCCGGTAAACTACTTGGAGCTCACGTAGCCCATGCCGGATTAATCGTATTCTGGGCCGGGGCAATGAACTTATTTGAAGTAGCCCATTTCGTACCAGAAAAGCC